TCTTTATGCGAACCTGTCAGGGGGTTGTGTCAGAAATTCAGTACTTGCTGTTCATAAACTTGAGGAGAAACACGGGTCGGTTTGTGAATATTTTCTTATTTGTTACCTGTGCCTACTATTTAGGCAGAATACCTTTATTCATTTTTCCACATCCACTGACAAGCGTCCAAGCCCCACGACTGAAATCAAATTGGGTAGCCAGACAACACCGAAAAGCTGACACTTACTGGGAGGACGAGGACGAGGAAAAGAAAAAGGAAAAGGAAAAGGAAAAGAAAAAGGAAAAGAAAAAGGAAAAGAAAAAGGAAAAGGAAGAGGAAAAGGAAGAGGAAGAGGAAGAGGAAGAGGAAGAGGAAGAGGAAAAGGAAAAGGAAAAGGAAAAGGAAGAGGAAGAGGAAGAGGAAGAGGAAGAGGAAGAGGAAGAGGAAGAGGAAAAGAAAGAGGAGATTGCACGAAAACAAGTGCTATTCAACGAAGAAGAAGAAGAAGAAATTCCTCCCCAGCGTTGGGGAGCGGATCTGGATGAAGAAAAAGATCAAAAAGAATCCAGAGCGGTGGAAGGCGTTTTAGCGTCCGATTTTTTGCCGTTTCAATGGACTCGTCCAGTACGATACATAAGCAATCAACACTTTTTTGGGGCTGTAAGAAAGGAAACTTCACAATATTTTTTTGCTACATGCCGAAGTGATGGAAAAAAAAGAATATCTTTTACAGATCCTCCTAGTGTTTCTAGTTTTAAGGAACTGACGAAAGGGATGATATCTTCGTCCACAGTAGAAAGACTCTCCTTTGATAAACTAGACAAAGATTGGCTTTATAAGAACAAACAAAGACAAAACAACTTAAATAACGAGTTTATAAAGAGAATTGAGGCTCTAGACACGGGATTTCTTTTTCTAGATATACTCGACAAAAGGACTCGGGTTTGTATTGAGAAAATCGACGAAACCTGCCTCTGCCTACCAAAAAGGTATGATCCTTTGTTGAATGGGCCCTCTCGTGGAAGAATCAAAAAGTTTAGCCCAGTAATCGAGGATCCCGAAGAAGAGGAGAAAAGCGAAGAAGAGAAGAAAAGCGAAGAAGAGAAGAAAAGCGAAGAAAAGAAGAAAAGCGAAGAAAAGAAGAAAAGCGCAGAAAAGGAGAAAAGCGCAGAAAAGGAGAAAAGCGCAGAAAAGGCACCGAAAAGCAAAGAACAGCAGAAAAGGGAAGAAAAGGCACGTCGACGCGAAGAAGCAGAAGCACGTCGACGCGAAGAAGCACGTCTACGCGAAGAAAGGGCACTTCTTCAATTGGGTGAATTTCGTGAAAAAGTCTCCAATGTAATTAAATCTCGTAAATCTCGTGGAAGAAAAAAGAATGCAATGCAATCTCGTGGAAGAAAAAAAAATGGAACTACAAAATCTCGTGGAAGAAAAAAAAATGAACCTAAAGAATCTCGTGAAAGAATCGACGATGAACCTACAGAATCTCGTGAAAGAATCGACGATGAACCTACAGAATCTCGTGAAAGAATCGACGATGAACCTAAAGAATCTCAACTTAAGCAAATCCTTGCTCTAAATCAAATTCATGAGACCATTTTGCCAGGTTTCATTTTCGAGTCCCCAAAATTTGAAGAGAGAATGTTCGCGATACTAAAAAGTAAAACACTAAAACTAAGAGCAGAAGGAAAATTCTATTTTAATCCTTTGGCAAAATTTTTTTCTAAGCCTGGGGAAAAAGGGGGGGGAAGCATTGATTGGAAACAGCGAAAACGAAAAAAGCGAAAGCCACTAAAGACTTCTGACGTGGGAGACGCTGTGGGACGAACGCGCATTGGTCGCCGCGTCCTTCGCTGGTCATACGTATTACTCCGCGAGCTCATATACGACCTCGGCGAACCCTTTGTGACCAAGCGGGGAGATGATGAGTGCTTTGATATTAAATCAGCACACTACAAATATGACCTTCTTTTGAATGAGACTGCTCTAGAGTTACTTAACAAAATTATTTATGCAGATAGTAATCCGATGGATCCGGATATTGCTAAAGCGATTAATGCGAAGGTTCACAAAAATTTGATCAAGAGTGGGGGAGAACCTTATAGTATTGGGCTTGAGCAAAGCCTTGTTCATCTTCCCGTTGGCCCCCCCGTCAAGCAGACCGGGGAGGAGCAAACCCAGGAGTCGTGGAGGACCTCCTTGAGAGCGGTGCGCGGCCAATTTTGGCATCAGGATGACATCAAAGGTGTTTCGAGCGTCCAAAGGCGTAAAAACGGAGTTGTTGTAAGACAGATTCAAGTGTTTCCGCATTCCCCTCTTTTTGGGGGCTTCTTAAACGGTCCACTGGCTAGTTCTATTAGGGTAGTGAAGGCCCTTGTTTTGAAAATGCAAAATTTGATGCATAGGTTTGGAATAAAAAAAGGGAACCTTTTCACTCTTAAGGGATCTAAGAAAGAACAGACAAAAACAAAAAGGAAGACAAAAAGGAAGACAAAAAGGAAGACAAAAAGGAAGACAAAAAGGAAGATAGCCGAAAAAAAAGGCAAAGCATGGAAAGAACAGAAAAAATTGAACAGAGTCAAGACAATCGGACTAAACCCCCAAGAAGAGCTGTTCCGGATGGATGGAATAGATTCATGGAATGAGCTTTATTATGGGCTGGGAGTAAGAGGTATCTTATTAATTTTTAACTCCTACTTAAGAAAATATATTGGATTGCCTTTAGCGATAATAGCTAAAAATATTGGTCGTATCTTATTTTTGCAGCAGCCCGAGTGGGCTGAGGATAGAAAGGACTGGGAAAACGAGACTTATCTTTTATGCGACGATGACGGTGTTGCTCTAGGCGACATATCCCCCACTAACTTTCCGGAGGAGTGGTGCGACTACGGTCTTCAGGTCAAAGTTTTATGGCCTTTAATGTTGAAACCTTGGCACACAGCGGATGATAGCCAAAGGCTAAACAACGATTATGCTTTTATAAGAGCTACCTGGGGACTAGCTGACTTTCCTTGGGGTCCTGCCCGACCCAACAATCCCGTTTTCGTTTTTTGGGAGCCCATTTTTAAAAAACTAGGCACAAAAAGTCAAAGATTCGCAGCAGAAAAATTGGAAGGGAGCGTCTTTTTTCGACTTATAAGAAGCGTTTTCAACCCCAAAAAAAAGCACAAAATAAAGAAAAATTTTGTTAGAGTTCTAGGAAACTTAAAAGAAAGCATAAAACGGCTTAAAGAAAGTGTTCTAGTTCTAAAAAGCACAATTTTGCAAATAATAAAAAAAAATACAAGATTGAAAGGGATAGGAGTAGATGAATCGAGTGAAACTGAAAAAGAAAAAGATTCTATAATCAGCAATAAGATAATTAATGAATCATTTAGTCAAATTCGATCTACAGCTTCTACAAATTCAGAAGAAAAAATACAAAATCTGATTAATAGAACAAGCACAATCAAAAATCAAATAGAAATAATTACAAAAGAAAAACAAAAAGTAACTCCAGAACTAAATAATAGTCCTAACAACAAAAAGCAAAATAATAATGTAGAATCACCAAAAAATATTTGGAAAATTGTAAAAAGAAGAAATGTTCGCTTAATAAGGAAATGGAATTATTTTCAAACAATTTTCATTGAAAAAATATACAAAATATACCTAGATATCTTTCTATGTATCATTAAGATTCCTAGAATCAATTTAACACAAAAAAATTTTGAGAAAGACATTTCCAAAAAAAATACAAATAAGCGGAAGTCACAGATTGTTCCGAAATTTGCTTCCTTGCCAAATTTATCTTCCCTGTCACAAGCATATATATTTTTCAAATTATCACAAACCCTAGTTAGTGATAAGTTAAGATCTGTTCTTCAATATCGCGGAACGTCTTTTTTTCTTAAGACTGCAATAAAGGATTCTTTTGAAAGACAGGGAATATTTCATTCCGAATTAAAGCATAAGAAACTTCGAAATTTTGGAACGAATCCATGGAAAAACTGGTTACGAGGTCAGTCTCAATACAATTTATCTAAGGTTCATTGGGAGCGAGTAGGCGCACAAACCTGGCGAAATAAAGTCAACCGACGCCATACGCCTCAAAATAACGATTTAAATAAAGTAGATTCATATGAAAAAGACCCATTACTTCATTCCAAAAAACAAGATGATTCTGAAGTATATTCATTAGTAAGAAATCAAAAAACTAAGTTTCAGAAAAACTATAAATATGATCTTTTAGCATATAAATACATTTCTTCTGAAACTAAGAAGGACTCCTCTATTTCGAAATTGCCATTACAAGTAAATAAGAGCCAAGAGATCGACTTATTTGATATACCAGAGGAGATTGTTTTCAAGACTTATTTCAAGGATTGTATACTCGACAAGAAGTTTCTAGACAAGCTTTATCGAGACAATACTTATCTAGACAATTTTCTAGACCTGACTTATGTAGACAAGGATTATTTCAAGGTTTATCAAGACAGGAGTTTTCTAGTAAACAAGAGGGTTCTAGAAACGGCTTGGTTCACGGATGCTCTAGACCAGCGTTATCTAGAAATGGATTATTACAAGGATTATCTAGACAAGGTTTATCTAGACAAGAATTCTCTAGACAATTATCTAGACAACGTTTATATGTCTCTGAAAAAAATGCGAAAGAAAAAACCCGAAAGAAAATATATGGACTTTGATTGGGCGGTTCTCGAAAAATATCTAGTCAATTTGGAGGACGGGAAAAAGATCGACCCTAACCATAATACAAATACTAAGATTGAGACTCAGAATTCTAAAATAATTGAGAATAAGAATTCTGAAATAATTGAGAATGCAAATTCTAAAAGAATTGAGAATGAGAATAGAGGTCTTATTTATGATATCCTTCCAAAAATGCTCGTGGATCCAGAAATCGAAAAGGATCCAGAACTCAAAGAAGATCCAGAAATCAAAGAAGACAAAAAAAGCTTTTTTAATTGGATGGGAATGAATGAAGAAATCTTAAAGGCACCCAGAGCGAATTCGAATGAG